TTAATCTATTTCGTGTTCCGGATACTAGAATAAATATCCGACGAAGTAGAACCATCTCTATCAAGATGACAGAACCTTTTTCTGTACGATCAATAGGATCGATTATAACAAGTCACACACTCATATTCCGGAAATACAGAAACAAAGAAATTCCGCGATCGAACTCCCAAAATAAAATAGAAAAATAAAATAGAATGGGCTCGAAACCCGAGCTCTAAATGATTTATTTTGTAAAACTTTGCGATTCTTATAGATCTAATTCATTGAAATTCCATCCAATAAAACGGAAGAATTATAAATCTCCAAAATAATAGATAGAAATACTGTAAATAGAGCCATTGCGACACCCATCAAAGGAGTTGTTCCCCACCCAGGGGCTACTTTACCATATTCCGAATTCAATGGTTTTAATAAACTCCCTGTATTAGTTCGTCTTGGGGCAGATTTAGAACTGTTCTCAACAGTTTGTGTAGCCATAAATCCTATTGTATTCATTGAGATCTGTTGACTTTGTATACCATTCCATCGTAAATAAACGATCTTATCATAGATCCATTTGGGTCTTGAAATTTTATAAGAATGGAAACAGCAACCCTTGTAGCCATCTTTCTATCTGGTTTACTTGTAAGTTTTACTGGGTACGCCTTATATACCGCTTTTGGGCAACCTTCTCAACAACTAAGAGATCCTTTTGAGGAACATGGGGACTAGTTGAAGTAATGAGCCTCGCTATATTAATCAATATAGCGAGGCTCATTACTTCAATTGAGATAATGAAAAATCATTTCAACTTTTTAGTTGCAATTTTAGGCGGTTCTCGAAAAAAGATAGCGAAAAAAATTATTCCTAGAGTCGAGACTAAGAGGAATGTATAAACCAGTGCTTCCATAGATTCGATCGCGGTTTACAATTATAGCTTCCATACCTGTTTGCTTATTTTTATTTTCTTTTTATGGTTTTTATGGGGGGACCTGAGAAAGCTTGGTCTGAGGTCTGAATCATCACTTTTGTTTTTTCTTTATCTGCGAGCTAGTCCCTTATGACAAATTATAAAAAGAGAATAGAGACAAAAGATAACAAACCAGTGTTGTATCAGACTGCCTGTCTTCTTGTAGTTGGATCCCCAACTTTTTGGAATGTTCCAAATTCTACTTGAGAATCCAAATCCGGGTCAATCCCGGCAAAAACATCTCTGAACAAGGTTCTAGCACCATGCCAAATGTGTCCGAAGAAGAAGAGCAAAGCAAATGAAGCATGTCCAAAAGTAAACCAACCCCTTGGACTGCTACGAAAAACACCATCGGATTTCAAAGTAGCACGATCTAATTCAAAAATTTCACCCAATTGAGCGCGTCTAGCATATTTTTTCACAGTAGCGGGATCACTATAACTCACTCCGTTGAGTTCGCCGCCGTAGAACTCAACAGTTACACCTACTTGTTCAACACTATACTTCGATTCTGCCCTTCGAAAAGGAACATCTGCTCTAACAATTCCGTCGCCGTCTACCAAAACGACTGGAAACGTTTCAAAAAAGGTAGGCATACGACGTACAAAAAGTTCACGTCCTTCTTTATCTCTAAAGACGGGGTGTCCTAACCATCCAACTGCTATTCCATCCCCGCTATCCATCGAACCCGCCCTGAATAATCCCCCTTTCGCCGGATTATTTCCGATGTAATCATAAAAAGCTAATTTTTCAGGAATTTTAGACCAGGCTTCTGATAAACTTTGATTTTCTGCTAGCCCAGCACTAACTCTTCGATATATCTCTTGCTGGAAGTAGCCCTGATCCCATTGATAACGAGTGGGCCCAAATAATTCGATCGGAGTAGTTGCTGAACCATACCACATAGTTCCGGCAACAACAAAAGCCGCAAAAAAAACAGCAGCGATACTACTAGAAAGGACGGTTTCAATATTTCCCATACGCAATCCCTTGTATAGACGTTGTGGGGGGCGGACACTAAGATGGAATAGACCCGCTAATATGCCCAACGTCCCTGCTGCAATATGATGAGAGGCTATCCCTCCCGGAACAAAAGGATCAAAACCTTCCACGCCCCATGCTGGATCTACGGGTTGTACTTTTCCTGTTAGTCCATACGGATCGGACACCCATATTCCAGGACCATACAAGCCGGTTACATGAAATGCACCAAAACCAAAGCAAGCCACCCCTGAAAGAAATAAATGAATTCCAAAGATCTTAGGCAAATCCAAAGAAGGTTTCCCTGTACGTTCATCAGAAAAAATTTCTAGATCCCAATATACCCAATGCCAGATAGCTGCCAAAAAGCATAACCCAGAAAATACAATATGTGCCCCAGCTACACCTTCGTAACTCCAAATACCCGGATTCGTTACAGCCCCTCCTGTGATACTCCAACCGCTCCATGAATTGGTTATTCCTAAACGAGTCATGAAGGGTATAACGAACATACCCTGCCTCCACATTGGATCAAGAACAGGGTCAGAAGGATCAAAAACTGCTAATTCATACAGAGCCATCGAACCAGCCCAACCAGCAACCAGAGCTGTATGCATTATATGAACAGAAAGTAACCGGCCGGGATCATTCAATACAACGGTATGAACACGATACCAAGGCAAACCCATGGAAATACCCCTTTATCAAAGATAAATAAACACTACGTAACTTTATTGCATTGGAAAAGACTCTATTATGACTATCCTATGGACCTCCCCCGTTCGGTGAATTATTTCAGAGCAGGGGTTAATATTTGTTCGATTCTGTTGGTAATATTGGTAATAAAATAATAGAACAATTCTATTCGTAGGACCAAAGAGAAGCAGATTTATTCTATACTCGATAAGTATCAATACGCAACGGGGACTAATACCATTTTCTATGAGCGAATGCGTATATATTTAGTCATTTCCCTGTTTGTAATAATTTGACTTTATTCGTTCTGTTTTTCTTTATGACCTTTTCGAATCTAAAGATAAAAGCCAATATTCTAAAGACAAAAAAATAATATTGTTACGTTTCCACATCAAAGTAAAATATAGTACTTAGTTATTTTTTCTTTCAATTAATGCCTGTTGGTGTTCCAAAAGTACCTTTCCAATGTGCTGAAGAGGAAGATGAATCTTGGGTTGACTTATAGTGCGACTTGTCAGATATATTGGGTCATATGGGATTTCCCCGTTCTCTCCCACAATCGAGATATCCTCTGTTTCGCCCAATAAAGATTCATTGAATCATCAAAAGTTTGGAGCGCGAAGTACAATTAGATCCATTTTTGGAGGATTCATATTACTATTATCAATTAGAATAATTAATAATTTATGTAGAATATATGGTTGTCTTGGTCGGACTAAAAAAAACGAAGTATCCAGGCTCTGTTTATAAAAACCCAAGATTATGAGTTCTATCAGAAATGATTCAACCGAGTTGATTTTAAACTGTTAATGAACAAACTCGATAGAAGTGAAGTGAAAAAGTAGAAAGTCATAACAAAAAGAAATGGTAATGCGGGAGTGCTTGTCCTATATGTGCAAATCCAAATTGGGCGAATCTTTACCCGGAGTAGAGCATAAACCTAAAAAGATGAAAGAGACCCACTCAGGAACAAGAGAATACCATCGCGATTAGGATTGAATCTCGATGAAACAATACATCAATGAGAAGTTAATTCAATAAGTTTAGTGATTTTTTTTTTTTTTTTTATGTAAAATTTCTAGTAAAAAGAAAAGAAAAACCCGTCTTTATTGAAGAAGACAAACCCTTTCGGTAGAAGTCAGAAAGAACCTAAAAGAAAGAGGACTGGAATCCATACATTGATTTTTTTTGTTTTCACAATTTTTTTGAACCGTATGCATCAAAAGACGCGTGTACGGTTCCTAAGGGCTACAATTGTACCCTAATCAACCGACTTTATCGAGAAAGATTCCTTTTTTTAGGACAAGTAGTTGATAGCGAAATCTCAAATCAACTTGTGGGTCTTATGGTATATCTCAATATTGAAGATAATACCAAGGATCAGTATTTGTTTATAAATAGTCCCGGCGGTTGGATAATACCTGGAATAGGGATTTATGATGCTATGCAATTTGTACAAGCAGATGTCCATACAGTAGGCATGGGGTTAGCCGCTTCAATGGGATCTTTTATCTTGCTCGGAGGAGCAATTACCAAACGTCTAGCATTCCCTCACGCTTGGCGCCAATGATTTAAGAGAAAAAAGAAGACTATGCCTTCGCCCTATGAAATAGGAATATATATTAAGTAAAAATAGCATGGCACTTCGAATTCGATATGATAATGATAAAATTTTTCATTGTTTTTTCAAAACATTAGATTATGTATCGAGAGAGTAGTATGGGAGAAAGGGTATTTCCGATTTTCTCTTATTTATCGGGAGCCCAGCTCAGCGTCACAAACCTTTTTTGTTCACACCGGAAGGCTCTTAAAAATATTTCGATTATGTTATTATGTTATGCAAGGAGTGCGAAAAAAACAAGATTTTTTCTTTGATTGTCTCAAAAAGAAACTTTGGGATTGCTGAATCACAAAAAAAAAAAAAAAAAAAAAAAAAATGAATATGAATATATTAATAAATTAATAAAAAATATAATAATAATAATAGTAATAATGAATGAATATACTCATATATATTAATTAATATAATAATATATAAATAAATATAATAATTAAATTTTTAATAAATATAATTATAATAATAAATATATAATAATAAATATTAATGAATAAATATATTACTATAATATTGATATTAATAATTAATATAATTAATATTATAATAATATAATAATATAAGGCAACGGAGCCATCATAGTAGTTTTTAACTATTCAAAAAGAAAAAGGAAAAAGGAAGGGTGGCCATTTGATCATTTAACCCACCAGGGTCTGGTATATTTTACTTTTCTCTTTCTTTCTCTTTTTTGGAGGGTTGGAGGGTAAGGGTCAATTTTATTGTAAAGCCGTATGCATATGCAATGCATCAAAGATGCCCGTACGGTTGTTCAATTCTATCTTTTTTCCTATTATATTAGTCTTTATCTTTCTTTTCTCTTCGCTTCATCATGCGAGGTAGAAGAACTTTTGATTATGTTATATCATCAGGGTAATGATGCACCAACCTGCTTGTTTGTTTTATGATGCAAACATCAGAGAAACTGTCATGGAAACGGAAGAAGTGCTGGTACTGCGTGAAACCCTCACAATGGTTTATGCACAAAGAACGGGCAAACCCCTTTGGGTTGTATCCAAAGACATGGAAAGAGATACTTTTATGTCAGCAACAGAAGCACAAGCTTATGGAATTGTTGATCTTGTAGGAGTTGAATAAAAATAAGACGGATTTCACACAAATACGCAATTTGAGATTTTATCTATGATTTTACTATTCGAATAACTGGAAGTAATTCAGAATTCTCCGGTTAGGATCAATCTAAACCAGCCCCATTATGTATAAATTCAGCATGCCAACTATTAAACAACTTATTAGAAATACAAGACAGCCAATCAGAAATGCCACGAAATCCCCCGCTCTTCGGGGATGCCCTCAACGTCGAGGAACATGTACTCGGGTGTATGTGCGACTCGTTTAGATCATATCATGCGCTGGTACAAAAGCAAGAAAAAAACTTTCCAGTATCAATGATCAGTACCGGTGAATAGTATAGAATGTTAGAATGTAAGAAGGGACTCCATTCACTATATAAAAAAAATAATAAAAAAAGATAGCACATTCCTACATTGTGAATAAATTTTATGGTTTCCGTTGGTGCAAATCTCAATTTAAGATGAGAAGAAATTCTCCATTGGTAGCAAATGGTTAGCCATTAAGCGGAGGAAATCTTTTTTTTATTTACTTTCTTATTTACTTATTTAATTTGAATTTTTTTTAATTATTTTAAATTTATTTAATTTAATTTTAATTAAATTTATTTCATTTTTACTTATTTTATTTTAATTTACTTACTTTTTAATAAATATAAATAAAATAAATAAATAAAATAAAAAAGGCATAAAGATTAAGCTCCTACTCTGGCAAGAACGGACTAAGAGGGTCAGCTACCCAGCTAAGTTTCATAATTAAATACCGTTACTGTATAGGTAGATCTCATTGTGAAAGGCCTATTGCTGGATAATTCATAGGTAGGGCCAAAAAGGGTGAACTATACAAGTTACCAATAACGTTGATTAAATGAAGTAAAGGCTCCGGTGTATAGAGAAGACCTCACCGTTTAGGAAGGCACCATAGAAACGAAGGAATCCGCTATTTCTTTATCCATTTTTTTTTCTATTTTTGACACCTATAACACAATAGAATTTATTTATTACGCATTGAAATGCCTAAAAAAAAGAAAAAATGGCGGTCAGGAAGGTTATAGTAGCCAAAGCCCTTGGAATTTTTATTTTATACATTGGAAAAATACGTTTTGTTCTTAATAGATTAGGAAAGGGGAAAGGAATAACTGAAAGAAAAGAAATAAATTCGTTATTCGGTGGAAGTTTCATCTATTCAATGACTAGAATTAGACGGGGATATATAGCTCGTAGACGTAGAACAAAAATTCGTTTATTTGCATCGAACTTTCGAGGGGCCCTTTCAAGACTTACTCGAACTATTATTCAACAGAAAATAAGAGCTTTGTTTTCGGCTCATCAGGATCGGGGCAGTCAAAAGAGCAATTTTCGTCGTTTGTGGATCACTCGGATAAACGCAGTAATTCGCGAATGGGGGGTATCCCATAGTTATAGTAGATTAATACACGATCTGTACAAGGGACGGTTGCTTCTTAATCGTAAAATACTTGCACAAATAGCTATATTAAATAGGGATTGTCTTTATACGATTTCCAATGAGATAATAAAAGAAGTGGGTTATAAAAAGTCCGTCGGAATAATTTAAACGGAGTTTCCCGAAGAATGAACTCCGGGAAGTTAGAGTAGAAATTACTGGGATAAAAAAAATATGCTAAAATAGTCAAAACAAATGAACGCGCTCAGTAGAAAAAGCTTTCTCCAATTCTTTTTTTTTTTTTTTTTTCTTACGACCCGATAATCTAATCTGGATTCTCGGAAAAATACCAATCTACTTTTGAGTTCGGATTCTAATTATGATTCCATTAAAATTAAGATTCCAAAGTAAGCCTAGTTATTTCTGGTTCTGGTTCTGTTTCTGGTTCTGGTTCTAAGACCAGTAGTTCTAGCGATCGACTCCTTTCTTTCAAACGGTTTCTCATTATTGAGAAAGGGTAACAAAGATAAAATACGAGCTTGTTTTATAGCAATAGTAATTAATCGTTGTTGTTTCAAGGTCAATCTATTCACTCGTCTAGATAATATTTTGCCTTGTTCACTAATAAATCGACTAATTAAACTCATATTTCTATAATCAATCCGATCTCCCGATTGAATCGGGGGCAAACGTCTACGAAAAGATCGCTTGGATTTAAGAAAGGGTCGTTTGGATTTATCCATAGTTTGTTTTAGTTTATTCCTTCTCTTTATCTCGAAAATCCTATTTCTTAATTTTCATTTTGAAAGTCACGGATATAGGATTTGTTTATTTTGTATTTAAATATGTTATATATAATGTTATTTTTTACCCTTCCTTGAAAGGGTAATATTAAGTTCGCCCTATTTCTTTATCTCCCCATGAATTGTATATTTGTAACAATGCGGACAGAATTTTCTCAATTCTAATCGATTAGGTGTATTGTGACGGTTCTTTTGAGTAACGTATCTGGAAATGCCCCTTGATACCCCATTAACCTCGTTTCGGACACAACCGGTACATTCCAAAATCACCGTTACTCGGACATCTTTACCCTTGGCCATGGGCCTCCTTTGGATTTTGGATTTATTCAACTCTTCTACAAAACGAAGAAGAAGAAAGGAAGGAAAACAAATAGAAATTACTAACTTGAAATCGAATTCTAAAAGAAAGATCGAAGTACATAGTAAATTAAAGTCATAATTAATAAAATTAAAATAAAAAATAATAAGTAATACAAAGATTTATAAACTCTATTTCAAATCGAAGTACAGTATTTCATTTCTCGTTTAAATATCTTGTATAATACTTTGAAATATCTTGTATAATACTTTGAAATATCTTGTATAATACTTTTTCCTTAGACCCACATTTTATATTCTACTCCCCCATTACTCTATTATTTTTTATTAATATTCATTTTTTTATTGAACCCGAACCTCCCTATGTGTGAATCCACTCTTATTTTTTCCCTTTCCTCCCTTATTTTAAAAATGGAAAAAAGGGAAAAAAGAGAAAAGCGGAGAGGGGGTTAGTCACAGATATTTGATTCTATCTTTAACCTTCTTCATTCCTTCCCATCTCAATAACTAAAATGAAAAAAAGGGGAATGTCAACGCATCCGGAAAAAAACGATTAATCTCTATCAATAGACCTGCTAAAGCCCCGAACCATAGCGTACTTAGTACTGGTGCCACAGAGAGATATGTTTTTAAATCTCGCATCGAAAAACCTCCTTTTTTATTGTAATACATAAATCGGTAGTTAAGGACCACTTATAGTTGTACACGTAATCCATAAGATTCCTCTAATATTAATATATTAAATTTTGTACAATGATCCAGTAAAAGTAAATAGGATTTTCTCTTTTCTTAAAACAGAAAAAAAGCATCTCCCCCTTACCGAGCATTTGCGAAAAATACTCATTTATTTTTGTATATGTATACAAGTCTTTTACTATGACTATTATTATATGTTAATATATGTTATGTTAATATATGTTAAATATTATATGTTAAATGAGACAAAAAAAAAAAAAAAGACGAAATGGACAGAAAATTGTGTATATCAACGTAGGAAATAACGATGTGGAAAACAAGACAGGAATTCTCTACAATGACACTGTAGAGCAATGGAAGGGATGTGGCGCAGCTTGGTAGCGCGTTTGTTTTGGGTACAAAATGTCACGGGTTCAAATCCTGTCATCCCTACCTATTACTGCTCCTTTGAGCAGTAACGAGGGATCGTCTGAGATCGATTTAAATTGGGCATAGTATTTCAATAATACTATGCATCCAAAAAAATGGGGTAATCCTTTTCTTTACAGTCTTATCTATTCATATAAGAAAGCGCTCTTAGTTCAGTTCGGTAGAACGTGGGTCTCCAAAACCCAATGTCGTAGGTTCAAATCCTACAGAGCGTGATTTTTTTATTCTTAGATCAAATTAGACTGAAAGGGATTCAGTAACTTTTGCACAGCAATAGGAATTTGACCTCCTGTGGATTAAATAAAAAAAAGAGGAGGTCGATAAAAAAAAGAGATATTAATCAAAGGTCCAACTGATCACCACGTCTGTATTGTAAGTATGCAGTTACGAATAATCCAGCCAAAGTAATAGGAATTAGACCTAAGACGATTCCAAATAGAAAAACTTCAATCATTTCAATTTGTTTGAAAGAAAAAAAAGAGGTAATATATATACCTAAATACTAATCTGAATTGGCATGAATCTCAATGACCAAGAATTGCCAATTGAGGCTGTAAGTAACTATAGAATACATGGAATCTCACGGAAAGGTTTATTATTCAATTCAAATATAAATTTTAAATAAGTCCTATCTTGCTTAAACCAATAAATAGAGCGGAGGTTATAGTTAAAGCCACTAGTAGAAAACCAAAAAAACTAGTTATCGTAAGCATAAAGGATCTAAATGAAATAAATTTTTTTCTACATATGCTTATAAAGCACTTACCTAAGTTTCCTTTTTTTCAAAACAAAATAAGAGGATACGCAAAAATACCAATTGAAAGAAGAAGCTCAATTGAAAGTTTGTTATTCATCAGACGGTACTAACAAAGATAAAGTGGCAGGTATATAAAATGAAATCGATTCATCATCTGTAATATCTATCCATCTTGCGATTTCAATCAACCGATTCATTGAGTAACTCTTAGCTAAACTAATAAAAGAATAAGTAATAAGAGCTGGGCCGTGTAACTTAATTTT